AAGAAGGTGATTCTAACAATCTTTCTAGTTACTTCGTTCTCTATTTCTATTTGAGAGGATCCTAAGGAAAAGGATTTTGTTTCCACCGAGCTAAAACAATATGCCGATGTCTCTAGTAAACCAAAGTCATCGTTGAATAGCTATTTTGCTCCAATTTCTTTCTTTAGAAAGAAAAAAAATGGAAGATTTAGTTACGATTAGAAATTGACTTTCTATCTTCTGCCATGGATCCTTTACTCATACTTATTCAATTGGAAGTCTTGGTCCAATTCAAAAATTATGTTTCGCAATTTCATAATCCAACTTTTCAATTTATAAGTGACTCATGGATACAAATCACGAGAATTCGTATTTTTTTCTCGAATTTCTCATTGAGAGGTAAAGGATTAAATCCTTTTAAGAAATAAAGTTTTTGATCGGAATATGAATAAAACCGAAAGACCCTTTAACTATTAACGGTTAAAAGAACGAATCACACTTTTACCACTAAACTATACCCGCTACAATATGATTATTATATACAAATGGACCTTTTGTCGAACAATATAATCTAATTGAGCATGATCAAGATAGGATCATCAAAGAATCATCAAAATGAGAGTGTTGCACTTTTTTGCGGGGAGATCCAAATTTAATGAGATTCGGGAAAGAGGCTTCATTTAATTTAAATTAAATAACTAAAATTTTTGAAGAAGATAGATACGGATCAAAAAAAAACACTAAAATCATAATAGAAAAATGCATTGTGGAAGAATCGATACTTTCTTTTTTAGTTCGGTAAAATAGAACAAGAAAAAGAATCTAAATAGTCTTTCTTCTTTTTTTTGTTGTTTGAATATAAAATATTCAATTGAATAGAATAGAATTCTAATAAAAAAGTCTTTTTGTTTTCAAATCAGATTATTTATCTATAATTCGTTGGAACAAAAAAAAAGAGCCCGGCTAGGTACTGACCGGGCCGGGCCATGAGAATAAGAAGGGCCTTTCGAACAAAATCAACACACAACACAAAGGGGTCTTGCTTCTTTTTTTTTAGTTCGATTGTTCGCGCGGTCGAGCCCATCTTTTAGATAAAGGAAATTCCGGATTTGTAGATCTATATATATAATAGAATAGAGAAAGAAGAGAGAGAAAGAAAGATTCCTTACATTATGTGTAATGTAGTAATTATCTTTTTCCATTGGGAGAGATGGCTGAGTGGACTAAAGCGTCGGATTGCTAATCCGTTGTACGAGTTATTCGTACCGAGGGTTCGAATCCCTCTCTTTCCGTTTCCGTTGATGAGTTGATTTAGTTTTTTTTTTTCAAATTTTGAAAATCTTAGTGAAACGTGTAGAATAGATAAAATCCTAAGAAAATTTGAAAATGAACCAAAACCAAGGAAAACCCCCTGTATTTTATTCTTCACGTCCAGGATTTCGCCCTGGATCATTAGATAGGAATCCAAAGATAAAGAGAGACACAAAAAATATCACTACGGTATAAACGAAGAGTTTCAGAGTAAGCATTACACAATCTCCAAGATGATTTTTTTGAAAAAAAAAAAGAGAATAGATCTTCTATTTTTCTACCACATATCCTAAAGAAATGAGGTTTTTTCTAGAAATGCATTGTCACAAATTCATTTGTTTTTCATTAACAAAAATTTTTGTTTATATTCAAATTCGATATTATATTGTGGGAGACCCTAATAGGGTTAGGGTCTTTCACTGTCAAGGGGGTCAAAAATGAGGAAATGGGGGTAAGCCTTATTTTTGGCGACTATCCACGAATTTCAGTGTGCGAATCGAGGGTTCATATTCTAAAACTTATCTGATTTTTTCAATTGTTAGAATTTTTTTTATCGAGGAAATCGTACATTTTCTAGGATATTCTTATTCAGGATCTCATCGAAAACTTACAGCAGCTTGCCAAACAAAAGCTAAGAGAAAAAAAAGAACAGGTATGACTGGCATAACATCTACGATTGGATTCAAAAAAGCATAGGCTTCGGGCAATTTGCCGAAGAAAAAACTACTCGAATAAAGGGGAGAATTAATACAAATACAGATCAAACTAACGATATTAAGCATAACAGACATTTTGTTCTTGGAGATAATTACATTTTGATTGTGTTTTTGATATAAGGAAAAAGAAAGTAAGTAAGGTAGACAAAATCCTTCTTTTTTCTTTGAATCCACCCAACCAAAAATCCTCCAATTCTCAAAGGAGAATAGAAGAAATCATACTTTCATACAATATCTTAATTGAATTCTATGTAATGATCAATAAATTGAATTGAATTCTATATCTATATGTATCAAAATCCTAGTACCAATCGATTCTATAGATATATAGATATTTGGGCTGGAGTTGACAAACAAGCAATACCAATATTATTGTTTCTTAGTGTCGATTAGAAATCGAAATGGGGCGTGGCCAAGTGGTAAGGCAACGGGTTTTGGTCCCGCTATTCGGAGGTTCGAATCCTTCCGTCCCAGCGCAGTCCATTTTTTATGCTCCATTATTCCCATAGAAAGAAATAGGGGAGTGGATAGGAGTTAATCCATATTAATTCAAATATCTGTGTCTGTTCGAATTTCATTAACAAATGATCAAGTTCCATATTCTATAGAAATATGTTATGGAGCCGATGTTTTTTCTTTGAATCTCATTTGATTTAGGTATTTCGTGTTTGACTCTAATGAAAAATTGGAAATCGATTTAACGATTGAGGCAGGGGTGATTTATCCTATCCCTTTGTATTCCCTTTATGACAAGAGTCGATATTATTCAACCCCATGTTAAACCAAATCCATATCAATCATAGAATCATCTAAAACGAGGAAATGTTTAACTTATATGGTACGTATCATTCTATTTCAATGACAAGAAAATTTTTGGGTTTTTGTGAAAAAGATTTGTAATCCTTAAATTATTTAAACTGAAATTATAGATATTCTAGATTCTAGAATATCTATAACAGTGACAATTGTTCAGTCTATCTGATAGATACGAAAAACCTTCCCTATTTTTTTCGATTTTGATTTTCGTAATCAGATGAAAAGAATAAAGATTCAAATCTTAACTTACATCATTTTTTTATACATCTCATGAAAAAAATAGATTTCTTTCTTCTTTTCTTTGATCTATTTCAAATTTCTATTTGAAATTAAATCAGTGATGAGTCAAGTCAATTCAAAAAGAAAGACCGATCTTCCTATGAAGATCAAAGGTGATGCTTATTGACCCATTTTCTTCAAATTAAATCAAATTTAATACGAATAATGATGTATAAATAAGAAACTTTTTCAATATTTCTATTTCTTTCTCGTATCTATATTATTTATGTATGTTTATGTATGTTAAAAATGCTGTCTTGCTAAGACTTTTTCAGAAAAATTGTTCCACATATCATATATTCATATTCATATATAGAAGAAAAGTCTAGATTACGATGTCTATGGACAGCTGAACCAGTGACTATTCATGATTCCATAATTGAATCAATTTCATACCGGTTCCAATTTAGAGGAATGTTATGGTAAAACTTCGTTTGAAACGATGTGGTAGAAAGCAACGTGTGACTTGAAGTACACGATCCGTTGTGGATTTTTACATCCACCATTTTTGATTTGTCTAGGAATGAGGGTGCTCTTGGCTCGACATTGTTTGTTCTGTTACACCCGAACCCTTCGTTTTTTGTTGGGTTGTAAATAGTCCATGATGGAGCTCGAATAGAAAGTATTAATTCATTTCTCGGGGGCAAGGATCTAGGGTTAATGCCAATCAATTGGAGGAACAACTTCGTAAATATATCGAACATATATAGGAATCGAAAGGATCCAATTCGAGCAAGTTTCCAATTCAAAACCAAAACTTGTTGAAATTGATTCCAATTTTTCGATTCAAAGTGTATCACGCGGGAATCGACTGTCCATAGGATTCTTTGATCGAAAGAAATCAAAAAGGGGTATGTTGCTGCCATTTTATTTTGAAAGGATTAAGAAGCACCGAAGTAATGTCTAAACCCAATGATTAAAAATAAGGAAAGGATCTAAGAACAAGGAAACACCCTTTTAATTGTAATTGTCTCGATCGTCTCAATAACTGGATCGGACTAAAGAATCCAAATAGAATTTGAAATGGTTTAAACGAGACAAACAAAGGGGAATAAAGACTACTCAATAAATGAAATTGACTAAAGATTTTTTCTTTGAACTATTTGAGAGTTATCCAACTTGAGTTATGAGTACGAATGGTTTCTTTTTTCATTTTCAGGAAGAAAAAAAGACTGAAATCATAGTCTATCATAGTCTAATTGATTTTCTAGGCCCATTTGTCATTTAATTTATTAGAATTGCATATAGAGAATAGACAAAACTTCGAATCAAATCATTTTTTCGCGAGCCGTACGAGGAGAAAACTTCCTATACGGTTCTAGGGGGGGTATTGTTCATCTACATCTATCCCAATGAGCCATCTATCGAATCGTTGCAATTGATGTTCGATCCCGAAGAGAAGGAAAAGATCTTAGAAAGGTGGGCTTTTATGATCCAATGAAGAATCAAACTTATTTAAATGTTCCTCTTATTCTATATTTCCTTGAAAAAGGTGCTCAACCCACAGGAACTGTTCAGAATCTTTTAAAGAAAGCGGAAGTTTTTAAGGAACTTCCGTCTAATCAAATGAAATTCAATTAAAGAAATACCAGGGGGGGTAGCGGCTTGTATATAACTTTGTCTAATTTTTCTCTACCTGCCCCCCCTTTTTTCTGCCGTATTCGTATTTATTTATCATAGTTTCCGGCGAATCGGATGGTCTAGAATGACCCAATTTCTTGATCTTATAAATAGAAATTTCGGGCATTTCCTTTAAATGTGTGGTTTTCATTGGAACTTGAATAACCAACAACAAGGAATCTACTTTGCTTATTCCACTTAGATTGATGAAATACATTAGCATTAGGGACTAAAAAATCCGATATTTTTTTTTGAATTCTTCCTTTTTTATTCTTCCAT